TCAGATTTTGCACGTGTGATACATGTTCCCTCTATTTCTCCGAGCAAAACTCTTCGTACCGCAATGCCTATTGTATCGGCTTGGCCTTTCATAAGTGGAGACAGAATAAAGCGTCCATAATAAAGACGCTTACTGTCTACTCTTGATTCAACACACTTCCACTGTAGTGTCCGAGTAGATACTATTACTTTCTCTCGAACCATAGTAATATATTTTATTTTGATCAAATGCTTGAATTGTTTATTTCTCTTGAAATCTCTTCAATGTTTATTTTTAGTTTTACACACGTCTTTTTTTAGGAGATCTACATCCATTATGTGGCATAGGGGTTACATCCCGTATAAAATTTAATAGTATACCACTTCTACGAATCGCTCTTAATGCCGCATCTCTTCCGAGACCGGGACCTTTTATCATGACTTCTGCTCGTTGCATGCCTTGATCCGCTACTGTTCGAATAGCATTTCCTGCTGCGGTTTGAGCGGCAAATGGTGTCCCCCTTCGTGTACCCTTGAATCCACAAGTACCGGCGGAGGACCAAGAAACTACCCGACCTCGTACATCTGTAACAGTCACAATGGTATTGTTGAAACTAGCTTGAACATGAATAATTCCCTTTGGTATTTTACGAGCATGCTTACGCGAACCAATACGTCCATTTTTACGCGAACCGATTTTTGGTATAGGTTTTGCCATATTTTATTATCTTTTTATTATTTCATAAATATAAGTCCGAGATAGATGGATATATCCATTTCATGGCAAAAACAGATCCTTTACTATTTTCGAACTAGAATTAATATTCTATGTTTTCTATTTTCTATATTAATTGTATTCTATATTAATAGAAATAGAATTTCCAAGTTTAAATATCAATTGAAATATCAATAATATTTCTTATAATACTTAGAATCTATAATCTATAATATAGATTATTATATTACTATTATATTTTATATTACTATTATATTTTATTATATTAATAATATTAATAATCCATAATTTTATTTAATATTTTGAATATTAATATTGAATATTAATATAATTTTTTTGCTTTAATATAAAATTTTTTGATTTGTGCATCCGGTCCTTTAGAATAGAGAGCCATCTCTTGTGGAAATATTATCCTTGTCTTTGTTTATGTCTTGGATTGGAACAAATTACTATAATTCGCCCCCGCCTACGGATTAATCGACATTTTTCACAAATTTTACGAACAGAGGCCCTTATTTTCATATTTGTCATTCTTTAACTTAATTCCGAATCTTTTTATTGGAAGAAAATACTGTTTCCTTCAAATTTTAACTTCGAATTGTACCCCCCCAAAAAAAGAATAGAATGTTGAAGTTCAAAAACAGTCTATATAAATGACTTATATTTCCATTTTAACTTTCCCGGTCATATACATATAAAATAAGAGTACGTCGAATTCTTTCGGAAACATAGCCTAGAATCATATTTTCATTATATAAAGGGACCTGGAACTTCCCCTGGGAAGTGATTCAGTAATTAAACCCTCATGGAATCCATTTTCTTTTTTTTTTTTTTCTATTCCATTCCAGTTAAACCCCCTTCACGTATTCACTAATGTATGAGGAGTGATATTAGAAACTCGTGTGTTTTCTCTCTCTCTCTTTTTTTTCACAAAAATGGATAGAGGTTTATTATATAATTCGGATATCAGAAAGATTACCATATATAACATAAAACTTCTCCGCCGATTCTTTCTAATCGAGCCTCTCGATCTGTCATTATACCTCTAGAAGTAGAAAGAATTACAATCCCCATCCCCCCTAAAATTCTAGGAATTCGTTGATAATTAGAATAGATTCGTAGACCAGGTGTACTGATCCGTTTTAAATTTAAAATAGTTTTATATGATCCTTTCCTATTTCTTTTATACCGTAGAGTTAAAACTATCAAATATTTGCCGCTTTTCCTATGTTTTCTCACGTTTTCAATAAAACCCTCTCGTAAAAGTATTTTAACAATGTTTTCGGCGATGTTAGTAGATGGTATTTGAACCGTTCCTTTTCTATTCATGTCAGCATTTCGTATAGAGGTTATTATGTCAGCAATGGTGTCCTTACCCATGATAAACAAAAATGATTGTTGCCTCTGACTTTCGATATAATCAACATGCTCTTTTTTCTATTTTTTATTCAATAAAATATCTAATATTGAATATAATAATAATATAGAATATACAATTCTAATATAGAATTAGATAATAAATTCGAATATAGAATAATTACTACAAAAAGGTATATTACTACAAAAGCTATATGTGTGAGACATAATCCATTAATTAATCTATTTCATTCACAAAGAATATATCTATATCATGATCCTGGTCTCGTCTTATAATACCTCGGGTGCTAGTGAAACTATTTTAGTGAAATTTAACTGTCTCAATTCCCGGGCGATTGCGCCAAAAATTCGAGTTCCTTTTGGATTTCCTTCTTGATCAATGACAACCGCAGCATTATCATCATACTGTATTATCATACCGTTGCTACGTTTGAGTTCTTTACAAGTACGTACAATTACAGCTCGGATCACTTCTGATCTTTCTAAAGGCGTATTTGGTACTGCTTCCTTGATTACAGCAACAACAATGTCACCAATATAAGCATATCGTCGATTACTAGCTCCTATGATTCGAATACACATCAATTCGCGGGCTCCGCTGTTATCGGCTACATTCAAATGGGTTTTAGGTTGAATCATATCATTTTTTTTTATTTCTTCTTTCAGTCCAAAGGTTGAAGTAAAAAGAAAATATTCTGTGTTAAAAAAAAAGAAACCTACAATTGCAATTTTTTTTTCATCCTAAAGACCTCTTTCCTTTTGGTCTAATTATTATCCCGAAATAATGAATTGAGTTCGTATAGGCATTTTGGATGCTGCTATTGAAATAGCCTTTCTGGCTATATTTTCTGCGACTCCGCCCATTTCATAAAGTATTCGACCTGGTTTAACGACAGCTACCCAATATTCGGGAGATCCTTTTCCCGAACCCATACGCGTTTCGGTAGGTCTTACTGTAACCGGTTTGTCCGGAAATATGCGTACGCATATTTGTCCACCCCGGCGGACATTTCGTGACATTGCCCGCCGCCCTGCTTCTATTTGTCTAGAAGTGATCCAAGCGGGCTCAAGTGCCTGAAGAGCATATCTTCCGTAGCAAATACGATTACCTCGATAGGATATTCCTTTCATTCTTCCTCTATGTTGTTTACGGAATCTGGTTCTTTTGGGGTTCTAGTTGATGGTTGTTTCTCAATTCCATCTCTATTACAGAACCGTACATGAGATTTTCACCTCATACGGCTCCTCGCGAATGAAGCGATTCAAAAATAAAAAAGAAAATAAATAGATTTAACCGATAAAATAATATACAATAATATACATATGTTTAATGAATAATATAATAGAATCGCGGGATTTTTTGAGATTTCCTAGAATCTATGGGTCTATTGGAAATTTGTATATCTTGTTTTGATATATAACTAAACATGTATTCTTATAGACAATTTTTGCTATCCATATATAACTACATAATGATAGAACTAGATAATGTTGTTATGTTATAAGGTTTTAACTAATCTTTATTTTTCTTTTTATTATTTTTATTATATCGGATTAGCAAAAATTTATTAAATAAAATCAAAATTTTCGCGGGCGAAGATTTACTCTTTCATTATCAATTTCAGATGTAATGTAGGGTTAGTCCATGATTCCTCAAAAAAAAAATGGATTGGTTCTTGGTTCGTTCCGCCATCCCATCCAATGAATCATTAAGATTTGTTTTTAATAAAATCTTAGGTATTCACAGGTTCCGTCGTTCCCACCGCTTCTCGATTAATGGTTAGGTCTGCATTCTACAATGGAGCCTCTCTAATAAGATTTTAAATCAGATTTCATTTTTTCTTGAATCAACCTTCTCAGTTTTTATTGACTCAAGGCTCTTGATTTGTTTGTTATAGGAATATATTCATCTATATATGGATTATTAATTAATATTGATGCTTTATTACACTACCTTTTATGAGATGACCCATAGACCTTTACATATATGAATTCTATATCATTGATATTCTTTTTCTCTCTTTCTTTCACCTCTTCATTTATCCGTATATTTTTATTGCTTTACAACTCATAATCAGATTCGTTTTTTCTTTCTTTTTTATGTTTATGCAATATTTCAGTTGCTATAATTATATCACCAATATATCTAATCTTTATTTAGATTTTAGATTTTATATTTTGACTAGTTCTTTAGATCCAGATAATGCGAAGCGATGAGTTGGTTATTAGTTCTTTATTAATTAATTCATACTCCGAGTCGGTTTATTTTTTTTTTTTGTTGAATTCTAACCACTCTAAAAAAAAAATATAAACAAAAAAACCAACGAGTCGCACACTAAGCATAGCAATTCTATCAATATGAAATGATTAATTGAATTTTTTTATTCAATCTTATAAGATTTCTCATTTTTTGTTTTATCGTTATCGAAACATCGAACCTTAAAGATAAGGAAAAGTTTATTATTCTTTGTTTACAAATATCCAAACTTTGATCCCTAATACCCCATAAATAGTTCGAACTGGATAGGAACAATAATCAATTTTAGCTCGAATGGTTTGTAGAGGAACCCTACCCTCTCTGATCCATTCGACACGTGCAATTTCTTTTCCGTCGATACGTCCCGCAATTTGTACTTGAACTCCTTTTGTACCCGCCTGTTCAGTTAATTCAATAGCTTTTTTCATTGCTTTACGAAACGAAACTCTATTCTTTAATTGTCCGGCTATAAATTCTGCAAGAATAGTAGGGTGTCTATAAGCGTTTGCAATTCTTGTAATAGCAACGTTGAGTTTTCGGTTCACACAATTCAGTTTTTTTTGCACATTCATCTGTAATTCTTCAATTCTTCGAGGTTTACCCTCTATTAATAACTTCGGAAATCCCATATAGATTATGACCTGAATCAGAT